TTCAACTATATTCTTTATGGAAATGGCAAACCAACTCGAGGAATTTCTGACACAAGTATTCAATTAGTTCGAACTTGTTTAGTCTTGAATTGGGACCAAGACACCAAAAATTCTTCCCGCGAGGAGGTCCGTGCTTTCTTTGTTGAAGTAAGTACAAAGGGTTTGATTCGAGATTTCATAAGAATTGGCTTAGTGAAATCACATATTTCGTATATAAGAAAAAGGAATAATTCGCCAGATTCGGGATTGATCTCTGCAGATCACAAGAATCCGTTTTATTCGATTTCTCCCAAGGCTGGCATTCTTCAACAATCACTTAGACACAATCACGGAACTATTCGTATGTTCTTAAATAGAAATAAGGAATCCCAATCTTTGTTAATTTTATCATCCTCTAATTGTTTTAGAATGGGTCCATTTAATCATGTAAAATATCACAATGTGATAAACCAATCAATAAAAAAAAATCCTCTAATTACAATTAAAAATTCGTCGGGCCCCTTAGGAACAGCCACTCAAATTTCGAATTTTTATTCGTTTTTGCCTTTACTAACTTATAATCAGATCTCTGTAATTAAATATTTGCAACTTGATAACTTAAAATATATTTGTCAAGTAATTAACTCTTATTTAATCGATGAAAACGGAAGAATTTTTAATCTCGATCCATACAGTAACGTTGTTTTGAATCCATTCAAATTGAAGTGGTATTTTCTTCATCAAAATTATCATCATAATTATTGTGAGGAAACGTCCACAATAATTAGTCTTGGACAATTTTTTTGTGAAAATTTATGTATAGCCAAAAAAGAACCACACCTAAAATCGGGTCAAGTTTTAATTGTTCAAAGGGATTCTGTAGTAATAAGATCCGCTAAGCCCTATTTGGCTACTCCTGGAGCAAAAGTTCATGGGCATTACAGAGAAATTCTTTACGAAGGGGATACATTAGTGACATTTATATATGAAAAATCGAGATCCGGTGATATAACACAAGGTCTTCCAAAAGTAGAACAAGTCTTAGAAGTCCGCTCGATTGAGTCAATATCGCTGAACTTAGAAAAGCGGATTAAGGGTTGGAACAAGTGTATAACAAGAATTCTTGGAATTCCTTGGGGATTCTTGATTGGTGCTGAGCTAACTATAGTGCAAAGTCGTATTTCTTTGGTTAATAAGATTCAAAAGGTTTATCGATCCCAGGGGGTGCAGATTCATAATAGGCATATCGAAATTATTGTACGTCAAATAACATCAAAAGTTTTGGTTTCCGAAGAGGGAATGTCTAATGTTTTTTTACCGGGAGAACTTATTGGATTGTTACGAGCAGAACGAACGGGGCGTGCTTTAGAAGAAGCAATCTGTTATCGAGCCGTTTTATTAGGAATAACTCGAGCATCTTTGAATACTCAAAGTTTTATATCCGAAGCAAGTTTTCAAGAAACTGCGCGAGTTTTAGCAAAAGCTGCTCTTCGGGGTCGTATCGATTGGTTGAAAGGCCTTAAAGAAAATGTTGTTCTAGGGGGGGTGATCCCCGCCGGGACCGGATTCAACATAGGAGTGGTGCATTGTTCACGGCAACATACCAACATTCTTTTGGAAAAAAAAACAAAGAATTTCTCTTTATTCGAGGGAGATATGAGAGATATTTTATTCTACCACAGGGAATTTTGTGATTCTTCTATTTGAAAATCTGACTTTTCTAGGATTTAATGATTTCTAATAGCGGATTCCTATTTTGAATTTTATTTTTTGTTGTTTGCTGTAGTCATTTGATTTGGTAATTTCACTAATAAAGATAATAATGAATACAAAAAAATGACTTGGTTCATACATAAATGGCCATCCCCGGTACAAGAGAAGGTTCCATCGGAACAAATTTTTATTTTAGTTTTGGGGTACCCCCCTTTTTAAGTGTGAAAAGAAATGACAAAAAGATATTGGAACATCGATTTGGAAGAGATGATGAGAGCAGGAGTTCATTTTGGACATGGTACGAGGAAATGGAATCCTAGAATGGCACCTTATATTTCTGCAAAGCGTAAAGGTATTCATATTATAAATCTGACTAGAACTGCTCGTTTTTTATCAGAAGCTTGTGATTTAGTTTTTGATGCAGCAAGTAGGGGAAAACAATTCTTAATTGTTGGGACAAAAAATAAAGCAGCTGATTTAGTGTCGCGGGCTGCAATACGGGCTCGGTGTCATTATGTTAATAAAAAATGGCTCGGCGGCATGTTAACAAATTGGTCCACTACAGAAAAAAGACTTCATAAGTTTAGGGACTTGAGAACTGAACAAAAGACAGAGGGATTCAACCGTCTTCCGAAAAGGGATGCAGCTGTGTTGAAGAGACAATTATCTCGCTTGGAAACATATCTAGGCGGGATTAAATATATGACGGGATTGCCTGATATTGTAATCATCATCGATCAGCAAGAAGAATATACGGCTCTTAGAGAATGTATCACTTTGGGAATTCCAACCATTTCTTTAATCGATACAAATTGTAATCCCGATCTCGCGGATATTTCTATTCCAGCAAATGATGACGCTATAGCTTCAATTCGATTCATTCTTAACAAATTAGTATTCGCAATTTGTGAGGGTCGTTCTAGCTATATACAAAATTATTGATTAATAATAAGATAAATAAATCCATTTTTTTTTTTGAGGGAGGGGCTCCCTGTATTTCGATTTAAAAAATCGGTTACTACTCCTGAATTGTACAAAAGAAAAAGAGAGAAAAAACTAGTGATATTGTGTGATTAGTTTAGTTGGTATCCAAAACTAAAATATAAAATTAAAGTAAATTAAGTAAAAAGAAAGGGGGGATCTTGAATCAAAATAATTTAAAGTTCTTATTTCTGTCAGAGGGCAATATGAATGTTTTATCATGTTCCATCAACACACTAATAAAAGAAGGGTTATATGAGATATCTGGTGTAGAAGTAGGCCAACATTTCTATTGGCAAATAGGGGGGTTCCAGGTCCATGCCCAAGTCCTTATTACTTCTTGGGTTGTAATTGCTATCTTATTAGGTTCCGCAGTTCTATCGATTCGCAATCCACAAACCATTCCAACTGACGGCCAAAATTTCTTTGAATTTGTCCTTGAATTCATTCGAGACGTGAGTAAAACCCAGATTGGAGAAGAATATGGTCCATGGGTTCCCTTTATTGGAACCCTGTTTTTATTTATTTTTGTTTCTAACTGGTCAGGAGCCCTTTTACCGTGGAAAATTATCCAGTTACCTCAAGGGGAGTTAGCAGCACCAACGAATGATATAAATACGACGGTTGCTTTAGCTTTACTCACATCAGTAGCCTATTTTTATGCGGGTCTTAGCAAAAAAGGATTAGGGTATTTCAGTAAATACATTCAACCAACTCCAATTCTTTTACCCATTAACATCTTAGAAGATTTTACAAAACCCCTATCACTTAGTTTTCGACTTTTCGGAAATATATTAGCCGATGAATTAGTTGTTGTTGTTCTTGTTTCTTTAGTACCTTTAGTGGTTCCTATACCTGTCATGTTCCTGGGATTATTTACAAGCGGGATTCAAGCTCTCATTTTTGCCACTTTAGCTGCAGCTTATATAGGTGAATCTATGGAAGGTCATCATTAACTATTTTTTTTTTTTCAAATATTTTAGGTTAGCCCAATTATAGAATAGTTGGTTTACGTTATGTAAGAAACACTTGTATATGTGATATTTGATATTGACTAGGTATATATGAGTTAAAGATCTATATAATCTGAATCTGCCCTACTACTTTTGTGAATTTCAATTTAGATAGGGATTCGATTAGAAATTATTCCTTTTTATCTGTGAATTGGCTGAAAAAATCATAAAAAAAAAACGAAGAATTCAAAGAATGGTTCACAAAAAAGAAATGGCATAACAAAGTCGTATATATATATTATGAATTAAAAAAAATCCCGTGGATAGGAACTACTATCAAAGCAATTCTTATGATTCAATACTTTTCTTATATTATTTCAATTAAAGTTTTTGGTTATTTTGGCTGGATGAATCTTAGCGATTACTTAAATTAGAATTACGTCCTAAGTCATTGGATGATTGTATCATTAACTATTTCTTTATTTTGGTGTGAGGAACTTATCATGAATCCACTGATTTCTGCTGCTTCGGTTATTGCTGCTGGGTTGGCTGTTGGGCTTGCTTCTATTGGACCTGGAGTTGGTCAAGGTACAGCTGCGGGTCAAGCTGTCGAAGGTATCGCGAGACAACCTGAGGCAGAAGGAAAAATACGAGGTACTTTATTGCTTAGTTTGGCTTTTATGGAAGCTTTAACAATTTATGGCCTGGTTGTAGCATTAGCGCTTTTATTTGCGAATCCTTTTGTTTAATCCTAGAAATCACAAAATTCTGTATTTTTTTCGTAGTTGTTTTCATTCTATCAAGATTTAACTCCTACAATTATTCATTGAGACAACAATCCTTGGGAAGGACTAATTTGAGGATGGGGAATTAGCACATCGATTCGCTTTCTTCCTTCCCCTTATTCTTTTAGTTTAATAGAAAGTTTTTTTTAAGGAGTGTTGCGGAAAAAGGAGGTTTAGGTTTTTTGAACTTGACATAAAACTTGGTCTCAAATTCTAGCTTAATTCTAATAAGTCTCATTATTATTATTGAAAATTAAAAATTTTGGAAAATACATTTGTAAATAGAATAGGTTTTTAATTCTGTTTACAAAGATCCAAATAGGTAAATTAAATTATTAAATTCAAATTTCTTTTTATTGAAAATAAAAAGAATAAAAAAAAAAGGACAGAGTTCTTTTTTTATAGTTTAGCTAGAAGAGGAGATTATATGAACAATTTAACCGATTCTTTCGTTTACTTGGGTCACTGGCCATCCGCCGGGAGTTTCGGGTTTAATACCGATATTTTAGCAACAAATCCAATAAATCTAAGTGTAGTTTTCGGTGTATTGATCTTTTTTGGAAAGGGAGTGTGTGTGAGTTGTTCATTT